GACATTGTAGAATAGGCTAAACCCCTCTTAATATCGTTTTGAGCAAGAGCTAAAGTAGCTCCCAAAAATAGGGTTATTAGCCCGATTAAAGAGATTAAATTCATTATGGGAAGTATGGTTTTGAAAAGAGGTAAAAGTCGAGCGACAAGGAAAATCCCCGCGGCTACCATAGTAGCGGCATGTATAAGAGCTGAAATAGGAGTTGGCCCTTCCATGGCATCTGGTAACCATACATGAAGGGGGAATTGTGCGGATTTAGAAACTGCACCAGCAAATAATAAAACAGCGCACAACGTAACAAATAAAAAATTAAATTCAGTATTATAAATCAAGTTGTTGAATATTTGGAATAAATCCCGAAATTCAAAACTCCCCGTTAGCCAATAAAAACCCAAAATTCCTAATAATAAACCAAAATCCCCAATACGATTAGTTACAAACGCTTTTTGACAAGCATTTGCTGCAACAGGGCGTGTGAACCAAAATCCTATTAATAGATAGGAACACATTCCTACTAATTCCCAAAACATATAAATTTGTATCAAATTCGAACTAGTAACTAATCCCAACATGGAAGTACTGAAAAAACTCATATAAGCAAAAAATCTCAAATATCCGCGATCATGAAACATATAATTATCACTATAAATAAGAACCAAAATTCCAACGGTAGTGATTAATATTGACATAATAGAAGTAAGTGGATCGATTAAGGAGCCGAATTCTAAAGAAAAATCATTATTGATAATCCAAGACCAGAGATATTGATAAATCGCACTGCTATTTATTTGCTGAATAGACAGATTGATCGAAAAAATCATGACTATACTTAATACTAAAATACTTTGAAAAGCCCACATACGACGAAGACTTTTTGTTGCCGACGGAAAAAGAAGAAGTCCCACCCCGATTAATATAGGAACTGAAAGTGGAAGGAGAGGTATTATCCATGTATATTGATATGTCTGTTCCATAAAAAATAAAAAGGTTTTTAGTCTGAATTAATTGCTTCGGATTAGCTGGACCCCAGAAAGGGGTCAATAAAAAAAAGAGGCACTAACTAAAAGAAAAATTTCGGATTTGATACTCTTCCTTATGTTTTTCGAAATCGGTCAAAGATTCAACTCAAGAAATTCCAATTGGTCAAAGAATATAACCAAGTTCCACAAATTTGATTTCTATATCATAGCTGATTATAGAAATATATGAGAAAGAACGATAAATAAAAGTCCTACTAATTTATACAAATTATTGGTTCTTAAAATCATTCTAGGGAATAAAAAACTTTTTTCAACATAAATATTTTTAAAATAATAAAATTTTTATAGATAGATTAAGTGATTTGTGATGAAACGACTAAGAGAATGACTAGAAAATGAATAATAACTAAGGATTCCTTTTGATCACTAGATGTCTTTCACATCCAACTATAACAATGAGTAACCTCTTAATTTTGAAATGGCCGTTCCAAAAAAACGCACTTCTAGATCAAAAAAGCGTATTCGTAAAAATATTTGGAAAAGGAAGGGATATTCATCGGCGTTAAAAGCTTTGTCATTAGGAAAATCTCTTTCTACCGGCAAAGCGAAATTTTATGCGACAAGCAAATAAGTCATAAAACGTCTGAATCAATTTGACTCGAAAATGGGCTCAGTTCAGTCTTACTATAAAATTACCAATTACCGTTTTCTAGTTGTTTGAACTAATCAATAGCAAATAGACTCCGTTTTGTGATTATGATCTGTAAAAATGGGACATTCAAAATTGGTTAGCAAATTCTAAGAAAAAATACAAGAAGAAAATACAAGGTTTTACCTTTCTTTATAGAGTCCTAGCTTTTTTTAATTTGTTGGTGGGGAGTCTTATCTTCCCCATCGACCTATTTGTCATAATTAACTAGATATTTAGAGAAGATTGATAAAAGGTCAGAGATAAGATTTTAATGAGAAAAACTTATTGATTCCATTAAAAAAAATTTTCAAACTTGTATAATTTTCTGACTTCGTCTTTCTCTGAATTACTATTACTATAGAGTTCCCGGATCGTTTTTGATTTCAGCCCAATCAATAAAAGACGTCAGCTATTGGTATATTATGTACGACCAATTTGTTACTTTGTAACGTAAAAATCCAAAAAGGGTCTCTTTTATGTTCATTCAAAAAATGTAGTTTGTTCTTTCAAATTTATGAAATGAGTTAAATGGGAACTGATTCATTAAAAAAAGAAAAATTTTTGTTTTGACTTCTATACCTAGCTAAAGGGTAAAACTCTCGAGTTCTAAGAGTTCGATTCTCAAAGAACATAAACAAGATTAAACTCTTAAACTAACAAAAATAGGAACTCGGGGAAATAGAAACCGTCAAAGCGATCTTTGAACTAATTGGTATTTATGAATTTGAATTATTATTCAAAAAATTTTTTATTGAATTGACTCTTTCAATCTGGACAATTGAAGATGAATAGGTTATTATAGGTTCGAACAAGCCGCTATGGTGAAATCGGTAGACACGCTGCTCTTAGGAAGCAGTGCTAGAGCATCTCGGTTCGAGTCCGAGTAGCGGCAGGCCGTCTTCTAAACATCTAAACAAGAAACAATAGATCTTATAATAAATAATGAATTCAATTCCCGCTTTTTATTTGTTAATTAAGGAATTACTTTTTTTATGATATTTTCAACCTTAGAGCATATATTCACTCATATTTCCTTTTCGATTGTTTCAATTGTAATTTCAATTCGGTTGATAAAGCTATTGGTCACTGAACTCATAAAACCCTATGATTTATCAGAAAAGGGCATGATAACTACCCTTTTGTGTTTAACGGGATTATTAGTCACTCGTTGGATTTATTCCGGCCATTTTCCCCTAAGTGATTTATACGAATCATTAATCTTTCTTTCGTGGAGTTTGTCCCTTATTCATATCGTGGCGTATTTCAAAAAAAAGAAAAATCTAAGCGGAATAACCGTCTCAAGTACTAGTTTTACCCAAGGCTTTGCTACTTCAGGTATTTTAACTGAAACACATAAACCTGAAATATTAATCCCTGCGCTACAATCTGAATGGTTAATAATGCACGTAAGTATGATGATATTGAGTTATGCCGCTCTTCTGTGCGGATCATTATTATCCGCCGCACTTCTAGTGTTTACATTTCGCAACAAAAGTCATCGGTTTTTCAAATTAATTGAGTCACTTTCATTTGAGGAAATCCAATCTAGCCGTGAAACAAGTCCTATTTTAACAAACACTTCGTTTTTTTCGGGTAAGAATTATTACAAGGCTCAATTAATTCAACAGTTGGATTTTTGGAGTTATCGTGTAATTAGTCTAGGATTTCTTTTTTTAACTATTGGTATTCTTTCGGGAGCAGTATGGGCTAATGAAGCATGGGGATCATATTGGAGTTGGGACCCAAAAGAAATTTGGGCCTTTATTACTTGGATGATATTCGCTATTTATTTACATACTCGAACAACTAAGAATTTCCCGGGTGAAAATTCTGCAATGGTGGCTGCTCTGGGTTTTATTATAATTTGGATATGTTATTTTGGAGTTAATCTATTAGGAATAGGGCTACATAGTTATGGTTCTTTTACATCAACGTTTAGTTAAATTTTAAAGAAGCTTCTTACAAATACAAACCAAGTAGAGTTGTCTATAAGAAACTTTTTATAAAACTATGTGAATCCAGTACCAGTAGGACTAATGTATTTATTCGCGCGGTTCTCGCAAAAACCGCGCGTATCGGATTCAAATGAAAATGCATTTGTTTCCTTTAGTTAAAAGAAGATAAAAAGCCTTCTTTTTTTTATGCTACAACAAGCTTGTAAAAATTAGATTTTTTTATTTTAGGAAAAATCTCTATAAAAAATTAGATAAAATAACCTCAACCTTATCAACTGAGAGTGAAAGAACAAAATCCGGATATATCCCAATCCCTATTATAGGTAGAAAGATAGAGATTGAAACAAACAACTCGCGCGGTCCAAAATCACAAACATAAGAATTGGGGGCATTAAATAACTTATATCCATAGAACATCTGGCGTGACATCGATAATGAATAAATAGGAGTTAATATCATTCCAATTGCCATTACAAAAGTAAGGAAGATTTTTGGCAGTAAAAGATATTTTTGACTGGTAATTAGTCCCCACAATACGATTAATTCTGCAACAAAACCACTCATACCTGGTAATGCAAGGGAGGCCAGAGAAAAGCTACTGAACATCGTAAAGATTTTTGGCATTGGGATAGCTACTCCGCCCATCTCGTCGAGATAAACAAGACGTATTCTATCATAACTTGTTCCTGCCAAGAAAAAAAGTGCTGCCCCAATAAATCCGTGCGAAATTATTTGTAAAAGGGCTCCATTGAGTCCTGCGTCGGTTATCGAACCAATTCCTATAAGTATCAAACCCATATGAGATACAGAAGAATAGGCTATTCTTTTTTTTAAATTACGTTGGCCGAAAGAAGTTAAAGCTGCATAGATTATTTGTATTGTGCCGATTATTATCAACCAGGGCGAAAAGATAGAATGAGCGTGAGGTAATAATTCCATATTAATTCGAATCAATCCATATGCTCCCATTTTTAATAAGATTCCAGCTAAAAGCATACAAGTACTGTAATGAGCTTCTCCATGCGTATCAGGTAACCATGTATGTAGAGGTAGAATCGGTGATTTGACAGCAAAAGAAAGAAAAAATCCAATGTATAATATTATTTCCAAGGCCACAGGATACGGTCGATTAATTGATGTTTCAAAATCCAATGTTGGCTCATTAGAACCATATAAACCAAGACCAATAACTCCCATTAATAGAAAAACAGAACCTCCTGCCGTGTACAAAATGAATTTTGTTGCCGAGTACATACGTTTCTTTCCTCCCCACATGGATAAAAGGAGATAAACCGGAATTAATTCTAACTCCCACATGATGAAAAAAAGTAAAAGGTCTCGGCACGAAAACGGCCCTATTTGAGCGCTATACAT